ACGGCTAAGCTTCGAAATGTCTTAGAAAAGGCGGTTCAAGCGTTTCAGCATCATCTCGCTCGATCCAAAATCCATAAGAGGCGGAGTTCCAAGCATATCGAGGCCGAGTAGCTATAGCAGATCCATTTAGAGATCGAGCCCTTTAAGTGATATGGGTGAGGCAAACTTTTTGATTATTCTATATCGAAAACGAGCAGTTGATCCCACGAAAGCAACGGGTTCCGGTGCTGGCTTTGTTGCGGGTTCAACTGGCCTAAGAAGTTAGGTAAATCGCCTTTCTCCCCACCGCATATGCCTCCTCTGCTTATGCCACTGGCGATGAACTCACTATGGCTATTCAACGTCGAAAAAAGAGTTTTCTACAACATAGGCGGCTAAACAAAGCCCCAGTCTTGATCTGTCAAACCCCAGCCTACGTATGTGCCCGCGTGGGATCAAAGTCACTTGCCGTCCGTTCGCTCTCTGTTCAACAAACGCCATCGATATTCACTCACTTCTTTATACAAATCTTCCGCCCGGCATTTTGATTATGACATTTTGGTCAGAAAGACAGAGAGAGATTATTAGCACTAGAACACCGACGATACACCCACCGGGAACACATTCACTACTGGGAGTTCGTTCTTCCTGCGTTGCAATCTGGACATTGATCGATCTTTATGCTTCCCTGCAGCTAGTAAATCCGAATCGGCTACCAGTACCTATAAAGACCGCTCTTCTCCCGGGCCAATTTCACGGTTTACGACCTGGTTCGAGATGCATATCTTGAAAGAGAGCCCTCGCCCAACATCCCTTCCTTTTCAATAGTCGCCAAATCAAAAAGCTTAAGAAGCAGTTGATCTTGATCCAATTCCGATGCATGGGGCGAAATGCTGGTGGAAGCCCCCGAATGGGAACCCATCGAACGGGAATTAGTAGTAGTGCTGCTTGCTAGAAAGTTCTTTTTACGGACAGCGGACGTCAGAAATCATTGTGAATTATGCATCTTCTTCGATTGATGGATTACAACGGAAAACGATTTCCAAAGATGCTTTCGAAGTTCAAGTGTCGGATCTCTTCGCCCCCCTCTCCCGACTCAGTCACATGCAACCAGGCTTTCACTCGTACTTCTGTGCCACCTGACCAAAAAGGTTGGTCTTTCTGAGAAGAGGAAGATATCTACCCTATATGAGCCTATGGAAGGAGCAGCATACCCAGCCAATAAGAGCCTGTCCGAGACTTGCCATTCCCATGGAAGAAACTTTCCCTGCGTATGGATTCATTACCGACTGAAAAAGAATGCTGGCTTCTATTCCCTCCCTCCGAGCGATGAACCGTGATTGTCTAGCTGTACGGAATCCCTTGGGAGTGAAGGGATAGGTGAGGAATTACAAGAGTCATGACTCCTACCTAAGCTACAGGAGGGTCTGTAGTAGCTGTTCCCTCGGCTTGCTTCTTCCTAAAGGTATTAGAGTACTTTGACGTCTGGAAATCCACTCATATCTCTACCCCCAAAAGGAGGTATTCTTTGGAGGGAGGATGTCGGAAAAGGGGGGTCAGGGGGGAATCAAGGGATGTTTCAGCGCATATGGCAACAATCCCTCCTTGAAGTCCTTCTCTGATCAAGGGATTTGAGAGGCAAGGCAGGTGCTGAAGTATAGTATAGTAGTTTAAGGAGATCGATTTTCTCGCCCTACTCTCTAATCTAAAGCGGGCCGATCATTGAAGAAATCAGATCCGTCTTTCCGAAAGCTGTCGAATCATGGCACCCTCTTGGTCCCTTGGCTACAACATAAGGAGAAAATCAGGAGTCAGGAGAGGGAACAAAGAAAGGCCCTCTCTGCAGAGTAGGGTTACCAACTAATCTAATAAAGCCGATAAGGAGAGAGAGTAAGCACTCGCCCTAATCAATAAGCGGAAGACTTGTCTCGGGTAAGAAAGCAAGATTAAGAGAAAGCGAATTCCCGAAGACTGAAAGGAGAGGGATGAACCGGTGATAAGCCCGAGACGAACTAAAGGATGAACTAATAGCCTCCTACTTCTTTACCTGTCGAATCAAGGAACCTTCTTAGTCCCTAGGTCCATTAAGGAAGTGGAGCAAAGGGACGAAGGTAATCGACTTCAAAGGAAGGAGAGGAAGATTCATCTTAAGAAGTTGAAGGGAAGAAAGCTTGTTAAGAAGAAGGTAAGGAAGCTATAAGCTATAGTAAGACTATAATAGGATAGGCAGCTGCGGAATAAGCTTCATAAGATGTTGCTACTCGCCTTACTACTTCAGCATTTTTAAAAGCAAAGCACTAACTGGTACCTTGAAGTATACTAGTTGTGATGTTTACCTTTTTTTACCGTAGGTGACTATAAGGAGTCATCACATACTCTTACTAGTCAAGGTCAGTTAAGGTAGTGGATAGAAGGGAAGCTTGACTAAAAGGAGAGTAGGAATAAGATGAAAGAAGGTACTCAACTTCAAGGAAAGGTACTACGGAACGAAGCCTAACTAAAAGTGATGACAAGGATAGGA